TTGATCAGATCATTGAATCATTTATTTCTATTGCAATCCATTCAATTTTAATTTCTACACACGTCTTTTTTTAGGAGGCCTACATCCATTATGTGGCATAGGGGTTACGTCACGTACGAAACTTAATAGTATACCACTTCTACGAATGGCTCGTAATGCTGCATCTCTTCCGAGACCAGGGCCTTTTATCATGACTTCTGCTCGTTGCAGACCCTGATCCACTGCCGTACGAATAGCATTTCCTGCTGCGGTTTGAGCAGCAAATGGTGTCCCTCTTCTTGTGCCTCTGAATCCACAAGTACCAGCGGAGGACCAAGAAACCACCCGACCTATTACATCTGTAACAGTCACAATGGTATTGTTGAAACTCGCTTGAACATGAATAACTCCTTTTTGTATTCTACGTCCATTCTTACGTGAACCAATTCTTGGTATAGCTTTTGTCATATTTTATCATCTCATAAATATGAGTCGGAGATATACGGATATATCCATTTCATGTCAAAACAGATCCTTTATTTGTACATCGGACCGTTTAGAAAGTCCCTTGTTAGAAAGATTACCCCTGTCTCTGTTTATGTTTCGGATTGGAACAAATTACTATAATTCGTCCCCGCCTACGGATCAGTCGACATTTTTCACAAATTTTACGAATGGAAGCCCTTATTTTCATATTTGTTATTCCTTAATTCCAAATATACTCCTTGGAAGAAAATAAGTCTCTTGAAATTTTGAACCTCGAATTGTATTCCCATGAAAGGAATGTTTAAATTCAAATAAAAAGCCGCCTAATCATTCGACTCTTTGTTGCGAAGTCTATAAATTATACGTCCCCTAGTTGAATCATAACGACTTACTTCGATTTTGACTCTATCTCCTGGTAGTATCCGGATAAAACTCCGTCGGATCCTCCCCGAAACATAACCTAGAATCAGATCTTCATTGTCTAAACGAACTCGGAACATACCATTGGGAAGTGATTCAGTAATTAAACCTTCGTGAATCAATTTTTGTTCTTTCATTCCAGGTAACCCCCTTGAAGTATCAACTAATGGAGGAGGAGTAATAGTAGACAATTCGTCTTTCCTCTCTTTTTCCCAAATAGCAAGTTACGGATCAAATTCGGATACCAGAAGGATCACCAGATATAATACAAAATTTCTCCCCCAATTCTTTCTAGTCGAGCTTCTCGATCTGTCATTATACCTCGAGAAGTAGAAAGAATTACGACCCCCATTCCACCTAAAATCCTAGGAATTCGTTGATGGTTGGAATAGATTCGTAGACCGGGACGACTGATACGCTTTAAAATAGTTCTATATGTTCCTTTCCTATTCCTTCTATGTCGCAGGGTTGAAACCAAAAAATATTTGTTGTTTTCCCTATGTTTCCTAACATTTTCAATAAACCCTTCTTGTAGAAGTATTTTAACAATGTTTTCGGCGATATTAGTAGATGCTATTCGAACCGTTCCTTTTTTATCCATGTTAGCATTTCTTATAGAAGTTATTATATCGGCAATAGTGTCCCTACCCATGACGAACTAAAATTATGGGTGCCTTCCAGTTTTGATACAATCAACATGTTCCTTTTTTTTTTTTTTCATTTTTTCTTATTTATTTATGAATTATTAAAGGTATATGCGTGAGACACAATCTACTAACGTAATCTATTTCAGAGACCTGACTATACTCTATCACGGTCTCATCTACTAGTATTTATAAGACTTCAGGAGCTAATGAGACTATTTTAGTGAAATTCAACTGTCTCAATTCCCGCGCGATCGCTCCAAAAACGCGAGTTCCTTTTGGATTTCCTTCTTGATCAATGACAACTGCTGCATTGTCATCATATCGTATTATCATACCGTTGTCGCGTTTGAGTTCTTTACATGTACGTACAATTACAGCTCTGATCACTTCTGATCTTTCGAGAGGCATATTGGGCACTGCTTCTTTGATTACAGCAACAATAACGTCACCAATATGAGCATATCGTTGATTACTAGCTCCTATGATTCGAATACACATCAATTCTCGAGCCCCGCTGTTGTCCGCTACATTCAAATGGGTCTGAGGTTGAATCATATCATTTTTTTTTTTTTTTGAATCTGCTCTTTCAATGCAAAAGGCAAAGGAAAAAGAGAGAAATATTGTCTGCCCAGAAATCCAAAAATCTGCGATTGTATTTTTCATCACAAATACCCTTCACATACCTATCACGCGATAATGAATTGAGTTCGTATAGGCATTTTGCACGCAGCTATTGAAATAGCTGCTCTGGCTACAGTTTCTGATACTCCGCCCATTTCATAAAGTATTCGACCGGGTTTAACGACAGATACCCAATATTCGGGAGATCCTTTCCCCGAACCCATACGTGTTTCGGTAGGTCTTACTGTAACGGGTTTGTCGGGAAATATACGTACCCATATTTTTCCACCACGGCGTGCATATCGTGTCATTGCTCGTCGTCCTGCTTCTATTTGTCTAGATGTGATCCAAGCGGGTTCAAGTGCCTGAAGAGCGTATCTGCCGAAACAAATATGATTGCCTCGATAAGATATTCCCTTCATTCTTCCTCTATGTTGTTTACGGAATCTGGTTCTTTTGGGGTTATAGTTGATGGTTGTTTCTCAATCCCATCTCTACTGCAGAACCGGACATGAGAGTTTCTTCTCATCCAGCTCCTCGCGAATGAAACGATTCAATAATATTACGTATATGTATTTATTGAATGAATAATACACTGAATCATGGAATTTATTGATATTTAATCTGTCACACGGGAAGCCGTATAGTATATAGTATATACGGCTAGACATTTCTATTTTATTTATATGGGATAATGCCTTTCTTTTGAAAATGAATCCTTGACCTTTACCGAATCTGTCAAAATACTGCAATCCAATAATGGTTTCGCGGGCGAATATTGACTCTTTCCATATTTGCTTCATTCGTAGGGTGAACCCATGACCTATCAGAAGAAATTAATTGGTTCCTGGTTGATTCCGCCATCCCACCCAATGAATCATTAGGATTCGTTTTCAATAGAATCTTCCGCAGTCACAGGTTTCGTCGTTCCCATAGCTTTTCCATTAATGGCTAGGCCTGAACTATGCAATGGAGCTCCTAATTAAATTCGTTCCCGAGCCAATCTCCTCAGTCTCTATTGACTCGGGGCTCTTTATTATTTGTATTTTTCTTATGAACCGTATTCATCTAATTATGGACGAATCAGTATTGATGCTTTATCACACTGCCTTTTATGATATGATGTGATTGATAGACCATACATATTGGAATCATATATCATGGAGATTCTCCTTCTCTCTTTCTCTCGCCCTTCCAGTTACCCACATCCCTCTATTTTTTTTTTCCAACCTATAAATGGATTTTTCCTTTATGAAAAAAAAAAAAGATTTCAGTTGCTACAACTATATGATCGATACATCATATGGCGACTGCTTCCTTGGATCTCGATAATACAAAGCAATGAGTTGGTTACTAGTTCTTATAGTTATTAGTTAGGGGCTGGTCTGTTTTTTGAATCCCAACTTTAAATAAAAAACCAACGAGTCACACACTAAGCATAGCAGTTCCACCAAAAGGTCAATCGAATTTTTATTCAACCTTATAGAATTAGAATTGCTCATTTTTCATTTTTTTTTTATTGAAGTGAAAGGGAATAGTTTGTAGTTTTTGTTCTATCACTGAATAGAATGGCAAGCAAAGGAAGGGTCCATTATTGCTCGTCTACAAATATCCAAATTTTGATGCCCAATGCCCCATAGGCAGTTCGAACTGTATAGGAACAATGATCAATTTTAGCTCGAATGGTTTGGAGGGGAACCCTACCTTCTCTGATCCATTCGACACGTGCAATTTCTTTTCCGTCGATACGCCCTGCAATTTCCACTTGAATTCCTTTTGTGTCTGCTTGTTCAGTTAATTCAATAGCTTTTTTCATTGCCTTTCGAAACGAAACCCTATTCTTTAATTGTAGAGCTATATATTCTGCAAGAATATTAGGTTGTCCATAAGGTTTTGCAACTCTTGTAATAGCAATGTTAAGTCTCCGATTCACAGAATGAAGCCCCTTTTGTACATTGATCTGCAATTCTTCGATTCCTCGTGTTTGGCCTTCTATTAACAAATTTGGGAATCCAATATAGATTATGACCTGGATCAAGTCCATTTTTTTTTGAATCTCTATATGTGCAATTCCAATTCCTTCGAAACTTGAAGATACTCTTATATTTTTTTGTACATATATCTTGATACAATCTCGTATTTTTTCATCTTCCTGGAGACCTATGTAATAACTTTTTGGTTGTGCGAACCAAAGGGAACGATGACTTTGGTTTTCGCCAAGGCGGAAACCAAGTGGATTTATTTTTTGACCCATCTTTTTTTTTCTCTCTCTCTCTCCTTCTCTATATATCTTTCTATTATAGGATCTCTCCATACATTTTTTGTTTCTAAAAATATATCCTGATCTGTTTTCTTTTTAGAGCTATCCTTCAGTACAATAATTATATGACAGGCGGGTCTTTCTATCGGATAACTACGTCCTCTAGCCCTGGGTTTTAACTTTTTCACGATAGTACCCCCATTGACTTCGGCTTTACTAATGACTGAATCAGCTTCGTTGAAACTTTTATTGTGACTAGCATTTGCTGCTGCAGAATAAACCAGTTTAAAAATGGGATAAAATGCTCGATAAGGCATGAGTTCCAGTAACATAAGTGTTTTCTCGTAGGAATGCCCACGAATCTGATCAATGACTCTTCGTGCTTTGTGAGCAGACATACATATACGTTGAGCTAAAGCTTGTACTTGTGTACTCGAGCTCCTCTTCATCTTCTGCTTTTTCAAGGTCTTCTTCCACTTTCTCCACTTTGACATAAGATAAGGTTCGCCTCCCGCCAATGAACGATGAGCACCTATTTCACTTTATTTTATTAACGGAGAGATCTAGTATCGTTTCTCGCGTGTCCCTGGAAAGTAAGAGTAGGTGCAAATTCTCCTAATTTTTGACCCACCATACGATCCGTTATATAAATAGGTAAATGCGCCTTTCCATTATGAATGGCAATTGTATTGCCGATCATTGTGGGTATAATGGTAGATGCCCGGGACCAAGTTACTATTATCTCTTTTTCCTCTCTCATGTTAAGCTTCTTTATTTTTTCCAATAAATGATTAGCTACAAAAGGATTTTTTTTTAGTGAACGTGTCACGGCCTATTATTCCCCCCCCTTTTTTTTTGAAAAGACGAGTAAAAAACAATATTTATTTGATTTTGAATATTCCTATTTACGGCGACGAATAATAAAACGATTACTATATTTATTCCTTTTCCTACTTCTTCTTCCAAGCGCAGGATAACCCCAAGGGGTTGTGGGTTTTTTTCTACCAATCGGGGCCCTCCCTTCACCACCCCCGTGGGGATGGTCTACAGGGTTCATAACTACCCCTCTTACTACAGGACGCCTACCTAGCCAACACTTAGATCCGGCTCTACCCAAACTTTTCTGGTTTGCCCCAACATTACCCACTTGTCCGACTGTTGCTGAGCAGTTTTTGGATATCAAACGGACCTCCCCAGATGGAAATCTTAATGTGACCGATTTACCCTCTTTTGCAATCAGTTTCGCTACAGCACCTGCTGCTCTAGTTAATTGTCCACCCTTTCCAAGCGTGATTTCTATGTTATGTACGGCCGTGCCTAAGGGCATATGGGTTGAAGTAGATTTTTCTTTTTGATCAATAAAAACCCCTTCCCAAACCGTACAAGCTTCTTCCAAAGCATACGGCTTTCCGGATGTATATATATATATTATATGATGATATCTAGACAGATGGATTTTATATGAATCATGTGATGAAGTACCACATGAGTGGATATATAGGAATACAAATCTGCCAAATCACTCATGTTATGATCTTATACATCCTAGGTCTCTCCGTTTCGTCATCTGGCTTCTGTTCTTCATGTAGCATTCAGACCGAATGACTCTATGAAATTACGTCGCTACTTCCACATATTACGGGTAACGTAGGAGACATCTTTTCCCCGGGGGGATTTTTAGAATTACCACCACTTAGCTTTCAATTCACCTCTGACCATCAAATGAAATGTGAATAACCCATCCTCTTCTCTTTGAAACAAGGGTCGCTTCCGCTTTTGTCCGTGCTTCAAACAATTTTGTCTTCTCCATATTACCATATCTTGAGTGTCAATAATTTTATATGAGGAACTACTGAACTCAATCACTTGCTGCCGTTACTCTTCAGTTTTCTGTTGAGGTCTATCCCGTAGAGGTACTCAAATTGGATCAGTGATCAATTTCTAGGTTTCGTCGTAAACCTAATTGGTTACTTCCAATTACGTAAATCCATAGTTCAAACCGCACTCAAAGGTAGGGCATTTCCCATTGATATAGGAACTTCTGTACCGGAAACAATGGTATCTCCAATTATAGCCCCTCTGGGATGTAAAATATATCTTTTCTCACCATCTCCATAGTGTATGAGACAAATGTATGCATTTCGATTAGGGTCATATTCTATGGTTACGATCCTAGCAGATATGTCTTTTTCATTCCGTCGAAAATCGATTTTACGGTATAGACGCTTATGGCCTCCTCCTCTATGCCCTGCGGTAATGATTCCCCTGGAATTACGACCTTTACCACAGCGATGCTGTCCATAGATCAAATTATTTCGCGGATTGGATTTCACTTGACTGTCTACGGATCCTTTGCGTATGCTCGGGGTAGAAGTTTTGTATAAATGTATCGCCGTGTTATTTAGTATTTTTTTTTCTTTTTTTTTTTTACTTAAATTCTTTTCTCTTCTCTATAAGAGGTAAAATAGAATAACCCGGTTGAAGCGTAATGATCATACGTCTGTAATGCATTGTATGTCCCATAATGGGTCCCATTCTTCTACCCTTTCCCGGGAGTTGATGACTATTTATAGCTATTACTTTGACGCCAAAGAAGAGTTCGACCCAATGCTTTATTTCTGTCCTAGTTGATCCTGATTCGACATTAGAAGTATATTGATTGTTCCCCAATAACCGAATACTTTTTTCTGTAAAGACTACATATTTGATTCCATCCATAAATCTACTTTCTTCCCCACGAGTTCCAGTATCGATAAGAATTCTAGTTCTTACTCTTCATATGTTATGGTTGGTATGAATATACCATATCAATTCGTTATGTATGGATGATGAGATTCCATTGATACGGAGCCAGTGGAACTAGCCTTATTGAATGTCCCCGTTGGCCTGCATCCAGCAGGAATTGAACCTACGAATTCGCCAATTATGAGTTGGGCGCTTTAACCATTCAGCCATGGATGCTTCACTGGGGTCATTGTACATCGCGAGTGACCCAAATTCAATTCACTTTGATTCTTTTGGATTCTTTAGGAGGAATCAATGAAATGAGAGGACATCAATTCAAATCCTGGATCTTCGAATTGAGAGAAATCAAGAATTCTCGCGATTTCTTGGATTCATGGATCCAACCCGATTCGGTGAAATCTTTCACTTCCTTTTTTTTCCACCAAGAGCGCTTTATGAAACTTTTTGATTCCCGAATTTGGAGTGTCCTAATTTCACGTGATTCACAGGGTTCAATTCGTCGACATTGCACGACCAAAGGTGTAGTACTGCTTGTACTTGTAGTAGCGGTCCTTATATACAATCGAAATAGGGTCGAAAGAAAAAATATCTATTTGATGGGGCTTCTTCCTAAGCCTCTGCGCTCCATTGGACCCCCAAATTATACATTGAAAGAATCCTTTTGGTCTTCCAATCTCAATAGGTTGATTGTTTCGCTCCTGTATCTTCCAAAAGGGAAAAAGATCTATGAGAGTTGTTTCATGGATCCGAAAGAAAGTACTTGGGTTCTTCCAATAACTAAAAAGTGTATCATGTCTGAATCTAACTGGGGTTCGCGGCGATGGAGGAATGTGATCGTAAAAAAGAGGAATTCCAGCTGTAAGATATCGAATGAAATTGCAGCTGGAATTGAGATCTCATTCAAAGAGAAAGATATAAAATATCTGGAGTTTTTTTTTGTATCCTATACGAATGATCCGATCCGCAAGGACCATGATTGGAAATTCTTTGACCGCCTTTCTCCGAGTAAGAAGCGAAACATAATCAACTTGAATTCGGGACAGCTATTCGAAATTTTAGTGAAACATTTGATTTGTTATCTCATGTCTGCTTTTCGTGAAAAAAGACCAATTGATGGGGGGGGTTTCTTCAAACAACAAGGAGCTGAAGCGACTATTCAATCAAACGAGATTGAACATGTTTCCCATCTCCTCTCGAGAAACAAGGGGGGTATTTTTTTGCAAAATTGTGCTCAATTTCATATGTGGCAATTCCGCCAAGATCTCTTCGTTATTGGGGGGAAGAATCGGCACAAATCGGATTTTTTGAGGAACGTCTCGAGAGAGAATTTGATTTGGTTAGACAATGCGTGGTTGGTAAACAGGAATCGGGTTTTTAGCAAGGTACGGAATGTATCGTCAAATATTCAATATGATTCCATAAGATCCATTTTCTTTCAAGTAACGGATTCTAGCCAATCGAAAGGATTTTCTGATCAATCCATAGATCCTTTCAATTCCATTAGTAATGAGGGTTCGGAATATCACACATTGATCAATCAAACAGAGATTCAGCAACTAAAAGAAAGATCAATTCTTTTAGATACTTCCTTTCTTCAAACGGAACGAACAGAGATAAAATCAGATCGATTCTCAAAATACCTTTCCGGATATTCCTCAATGGCTCGGCTATTCCCGGAACGTGAGAAGCAGATGAATAATCATCTGCTTCCAGAAGAAATAGAAGAATTTCTTGGGAATCCTACAAGATCAATTCGTTCTTTTTTCTCTGATAGATGGTCAGAACTTCATCTGGGTTTGAATCCTACCGAGAGGTCGACTATAGATCAGAAATTGTTGAAGAAACAACAAGGTGTTTCTTTTGTCCCTTCGAGGCGATCGAAAAATAAAGAAATAGTTGATATATTCAAGATAATTACGTATTTACAAAATACCTCCTCAGTTCATTCGATTGCAGCAGATCCGGGATGGGATATGGTTCCGAAGGATGAACCGGATATGGACAGTTCCAATAAGATTTCATTCTTGAACGAAAATGCATTTTTTGATTTATTTCATCTATTCCATGATCGGAACAAAGGGGGATACAGGTTGCACCACGAGTTTGAATTAGAAGAGACATTTCAAGAAATGGCAGATCTATTCACTCTATCAATAACCGAGCCGGGTTTAGCCTATCAGAATAAGGAATTTGGCTTGTCTATTGATTCCTACGGAAAATTATTGAATGAGGTATTCAACTCCGGGGATGAATCGAAAAAGAAATCTTTATTGGTTCTACCTTCTATTTTTGATGAAGAGAATGAATCTTTTTATCGAAAGATAAAAAAAAAATCGGTCCGGATCTCCTGCGGGAATGATTTGGAAGATCCAAAATCAAAAATAGCGGTATTTGCTCACAACAACATAATGGAGGCGATCCATCAATATAGATTGATCCGAAATCAGATTCAAATCCAATATAGTACCTATGGGTACATAAGAAATGTATTGAATCGATTCTTTTTAATGAATCGACCCGATTCCAACTTCGCATATGGAATTCAAAAGCATCCCATAGGAATTCAAAAGCACCCAATAGGAAATGATATTCTGAATCATCTAACTATAATAATAGATAAGATCAACCAACATTTATCCAATTTGAAAAAGATTAAGAAGAAGTGGTTCGATCCTCTTATTTCTCGAACCGAGAGATCCACGAATCTGGATCCTAATGTATATAGATACAAATGCTCCAATGGAAGCAAGAATTTCCAGGAATATTTGGAGCATTTCGTTTCTGAGCAGAAACACCGTTTTCAAGTAATGTTCGATCGATTACGTATTAATCAATATTCGATTGATTGGTCCGAGGTTATCGACAAACAAGATTTGTCCAAGTCACTTCGTTTCTTTTTGTCCAAGTCACTTCTCCTTTTGTCCAAGTCGCTTCTCTTTTTATCTAAGTCACTTCCTTTTTTCGTTGTGAGTTTCGGGAATATCTCCATTCATAGGGCCGAAATCCACATCTATGAATTGAAAGGTCTGAATGATCAACCCGGCAATCAGTTGTTAGAATCAATAGGTGTTCAAATCGTTTATTTGAATAAATTGAAACCCTTCTTATTGTATGATCATGATACTTCCCAAAGATCGAAATTTTTAATCAATACAGGAACAATATTACCTTTTTTGTTCAACAAGATACAAAAGTGCATGATTGACTCATTCCGTACTAGAAAAAATCGCAGGAAATCCTTTGAGAACACGGATTCCTATTTATCAATGATATCCCACGATCGAAACAATTGGTTGAATCCTCAGAAAAGTTCATTGATATCTTCTTTTTATAGAGCAAATAGACTTCAATTCTTGAATCATCCCCATCGCTTCTGGTTCTATTGTAACAAAGGATTCCATTTTGATGGGGAAAAGACCCGTATCCATAATTATGATTTTACGTATGCACAATTCCCAAATATCTTGTGCATTCGCAACAAAATATTTTCTTTGTGTTTCAGTAAAAAAAAACATGTTTTGGGAGAGAGAGAGACTATTTCACCAATTGAGTCACAGGTATCTGGCATATTCATACCTAACAATGTTCCACAAAGTGGTAACGAAACGTATAACTTGTACAAATCTTTCCATTTTTCAATTCGATCCGATCCATCCGTTCCTATTTACTCGATTGCAGACATTTCTGGAACACCTGTAATAGAGGAACAAATAGTCAATTTTGAAAGAACTTATTGTCAGCTTCTTTCAGATATGAATCTATCTGATTCAGAAGGGAAAAACTTGCATCACTATCTCCGTTTCAATTCAAACATGGGTTTGATTCACACTCCATGTTTTGAGAAATATGTGCCGTCCGGAAAGAGGAAAGAACTGAGTCTTTGTCTAAAGAAAAACGTTGAGAAGGGGGAAATAGGTAGAACCCTTCAACGAGATAGTGCTTTTTCAAATCTCTCAAAATGGAATTTGTTCCAAACCTATATGCCATGGTTCCTTACTTGGACGGGGTGTAAATATCTTTATTTCACCTTAAAAAACAATATTTATTTGATATTGAATATTCCCTTTCAATATTCCCTAAGTGGCAGTCAAAATTTTGTGTCCGTTTTTCATGATATTAGGCATGGATCAGATATATCATGGCCAATTCCTCAGAAAAAGTGGTGGTCGATTCTTCCACAACGGAATCTGATAAGTGAGAGTTCGAGTAAGTGTTTACAGAATCTTCTTCTGTCCGAAGAAATGATTCATCGAAATAATGAGTCACCCATTCCATTGATATGGACACATCTGAGATCACCAAATGCTTGGGAGTTCCTCTATTCAATTCTTTTCCTTCTTCTTGTTGCTGGATATCTCGTTCGTACACATCTTCTCTTTGTTTTCCGAGCCTCTAGTGAGTTACAGACAGAGTTAGAAAAGATCAAATCTTTGATGATTCCATCATACATGATTGAGTTGCGAAAACTTCTGGATAGGTATCCTACATCTGAACTGAATTCTTTCTGGTTAAAGAATCTCTTTCTAGTTGCTCTGGAACAATTAGGAGATTCTCTGGAAGAAATACGGGATTCTGCTTCTGGCGGCAACATGCTATTGGGTGGTGGTCCCGCTTATGGGGTCAAATCAATACGTTCTAAGAAGAAATATTTGAATATCAATCTCATCGATCTCATCAGTATCATACCAAATCCCATCAATCGAATCACTTTTTCGAGAAATACGAGACATCTAAGTCGTACAAGTAAAGAGATCTATTCATTGATAAGAAAAAGAAAAAACGTGAACGGTGATTGGATTGATGATAAAATAGAATCCTGGGTCGCGAACAGTGATTCGATTGATGATGAAGAAAGAGAATTCTTGGTTCAGTTCTCCACCTTAACGACGGAAAAAAGGATTGATCAAATTCTATTGAGTCTGACTCATAGTGATCGTTTATCAAAGAATGACTCTGGTTATCAAATGATTGAACAACCGGGATCCATTTACTTACGATACTTAGTTGACATTCATAAAAAGTATCTAATGAATTATGAGTTCAATAGATCCTGTTTAGCAGAAAGACGGATATTCCTTGCTCATTATCAGACAATCACTTATTCACAAACCTCGTGTGGGGCTAATAGTTCTCATTTCCCATCTCATGGAAAACCCTTTTCGCTCCGCTTAGCCCTATCCCCTTCTAGGGGTATTTTAGTGATAGGTTCTATAGGAACTGGACGATCCTATTTGGTCAAATACCTAGCGACAAACTCCTATGTTCCTTTCATTACGGTATTTCCGAACAAGTTCCTGGATGACAAGCCTAAAGGTTATCTTATTGACGATATCGATATTGAT